CGCGCGTGTAAACGAGGTGCTCTACCTAACTGAGCTATAGCCCTTATGCTTGTGATACATATTGTATCATGTAGCGAATTTCTTGTCAAGATTACATGATACAAGATCATATCGCTTTGATTGGTATTGCTTATAAGGAATAGTCCATTTATAATTCATGAATGTGATAGATCCCCATTTGTTTTTCTTTGTGATGATAAATGACCTACTTAACTCAGTGGTTAGAGTATTGCTTTCATACGGCAGGAGTCATTGGTTCAAATCCAATAGTAGGTAGATCTTATTAGATAAGATAGCAACCTATATAGTAGACTTTTAGACTTTTCTACTCAATGGATTTTGTATATTTTGGATCCTATTCTATTTGTCTATTGAATTTTTCAATTTAAAATTATTTCGTTGCATAAGAAGTCGATTCTAGATTTGATCCTTAATTTTGATTTTAATCAACAGAAGCAAAATAGGTATATAAACAGAACTTCTGCTTATACACTTATTTTGCTTAGTCAGCCACACCAACTAGTTACGAATATTGATAGCCTCTACTCGTGTCCTAGCTCGTCTGAGAGCTAGATTTGCCTCAATTGTTTGTCTCTTGCCGTCAGCTTTACGCAAGTTAGCTTCCGCCATTTCAAGAGTTTGCTGAGCTTCTTGTGGATCAATGTCACTCCCCTTCTCCGCATCATTTACTAAAACAATGATCTCATTTTTCCCTATTCTCGCAAAACCTCCCATCAGAGCCATCGTTAACCATTGGTCGTTAAGTCGTATTCTCAAAATACCTATATCTACAGCTGTGGCAATAGGCGCGTGATTGAGTAATATGCCAATTTGTCCACTATTAGTAGATAAAATTATTTCTTTCACTTCCGAATCCCAAACAATTCGATTCGGAGTCAGTACACAAAGATGTAAGGTCATTTCTTCAATTTGCTCCTCAGTTATAAGTTCGCAGCCTTCGCAGTAGCTTCATCAATGTTACCTACCAAATAAAAAGCCTGTTCAGGAAGACCATCTAATTCTCCAGAAAGAATCAATTTAAAACCTCTAATTGTTTCTGCTAGACCAACGTATTTCCCTGGGGAACCAGTAAATACTTCTGCTACGAAAAAAGGTTGTGACAGGAAACGTTCAATTTTTCGTGCTCTTGCTACGGTTAAGCGATCTTCTTCGGATAATTCGTCCAACCCAAGAATAGCTATAATGTCCTGAAGTTCTTTGTAACGTTGTAAAGTTTGTTTAACTCTTTGCGCAGTTTCATAATGTTCCTCACCAACAATCCGAGGTTGGAGCATAGTTGACGTTGAATCTAACGGATCTACTGCTGGATAGATGCCTTTGGCGGCCAATCCTCTTGATAGTACGGTAGTAGCATCTAAATGTGCAAATGTCGTGGCCGGAGCTGGATCGGTCAAATCATCCGCGGGTACATAAACTGCTTGAATAGAAGTTATGGACCCCTCTTTGGTAGAAGTAATTCTTTCTTGTAAAGAACCCATTTCGGTACTAAGAGTGGGTTGATAACCCACAGCCGAAGGCATTCTACCCAACAAAGCGGATACTTCGGATCCCGCTTGGACAAAACGAAAGATATTGTCGATAAATAGAAGTACGTCTTGTTCATTAACATCACGGAAATACTCCGCCATAGTTAGGGCAGTTAAACCAACTCTCATACGAGCCCCCGGTGGTTCATTCATCTGACCGTAGACTAAAGCTACTTTTGATTCTGCAATATTTTCTTCATTAATTACGCCAGATTCTTTCATTTCCATGTAAAGATCATTTCCTTCACGGGTACGTTCACCTACTCCGCCAAATACGGATACACCGCCATGAGCTTTGGCAATGTTGTTGATCAATTCCATAATGAGTACTGTTTTACCTACTCCAGCCCCCCCGAATAGTCCTATTTTTCCTCCACGTCGGTATGGGGCTAAAAGATCTACGACTTTAATTCCTGTTTCAAAAATAGATAATTTTGTATCTAATTGGATAAAGGCAGGCGCAGATCTATGAATAGGAGATGTTGCGCGAGTATCTACAGGACCTAAATTATCAACGGGCTCTCCAAGCACGTTGAAAATTCGTCCAAGCGTCGCTCCGCCGACAGGAACACTTAAAGGAGCTCCTGTGTCAATCACGTCCATTCCTCTCATTAGACCATCTGTAGCACTCATAGCTACAGCTCGAACTCGATTATTTCCTAATAATTGCTGTACTTCACAAGTTACATTAATTTGTTGACCAAGAGAATCTCGACCCTTAACTACCAGAGCATTGTAAATATTAGGCATCTTACCCGGTGGAAAAGCTACATCCAGTACCGGACCAATTATTTGAGCAATACGCCCCAAGTTTTTTTTTTCAAGCGCGGGTGCCTCAGGGTTAGAACTCGTAGGATTTATTCTCATACAAAACTAAAAATATGTCGAATTAAAAAAAAATTATGAAATCCATAATAAATGTTCCATAGCAAAGCAAATTAAGTTGATCGATT